CTTTAAATCCAACACTTGCTTTAGTTTCTGTTTGTGGTGACATAAGTCCCTCCCTACAACTCATGAATTAAGAATTCTCACAACAACAAGGTCTACTCGATATGGATTAGGCATGAACGAAACCTTTGACAAAATCTTTCAAAAAATATTCAACTAATATTATCAACGAATTCAAATGTGAAAATGGTTCGTTATTAGACCATGTATTTGATTCACCAAATACATCATTATTGTATACTCTTTGATATATATGGCGCAACCTAATTATCGTTTTTCAAGTTTCTAATGGACCCACTTCCTATTTTTCATCTAAAAATGGAAATAGTAAGAAAAATTCCCCCTTGACAGTGATATATATTATATATGTAAATCCTAGATATGAAAATAGGCATAATTCATCCATGAAAGCGGAAGGGTATAAAACAAGACAAAAATAGGCGGAAACCTATATATAAAGAATTGGGTGAACTTGAAAATGGACTCATTGAATGAGTAAACGATTGACTTGGATTCGGTTGGTTGGGTGGTACCAACTAAATCGAGTACTAACTCCCATTTATTTCTTATTGAATTAACCGATCAACTTGCTATCGGACATTTATTTTTGATTCGGTACTATGTACTATTCCAATCTCCAATCCAAAAAAATTGCGACATATTTCAATCATTTTATTATGAGAACCAATCCTACTACTTCTGATCCTGCGGTTTCCACACTTGAAGAAAAAAACCTAGGGCGTATCGCTCAAATTATTGGCCCAGTACTGGATGTCGTTTTTCCTCCGGGCAAGATGCCTAATATTTATAACGCTTTGGTAGTTAAAGGTCGAGATACTGTCGGTCAGCAAATTAATTTGACTTGTGAGGTACAACAATTATTAGGAAATAATCGAGTTAGAGCTGTAGCTATGAGTGCTACGGATGGTCTGACTAGAGGAATGGAAGTGATTGACACGGGAGCTCCTCTAAGTGTTCCAGTAGGCGGAGCTACTCTCGGACGAATTTTCAACGTTCTTGGAGAGCCTGTTGATAATTTAGGTCCTGTAGATACTCGTACAACATCTCCTATTCATAGATCTGCGCCTGCCTTTATACAGTTAGATACGAAATTATCTATCTTTGAAACAGGGATTAAGGTAGTGGATCTTTTAGCTCCTTATCGCCGTGGAGGAAAAATCGGACTATTTGGGGGAGCTGGTGTGGGTAAAACAGTACTTATCATGGAATTGATCAACAACATAGCCAAAGCTCATGGAGGTGTATCTGTATTTGGCGGAGTAGGCGAACGTACTCGTGAAGGAAATGATCTCTACGTGGAAATGAAAGAATCCGGGGTAATTAATGAAAAAAATATTGCAGAATCAAAAGTAGCTCTAGTCTATGGTCAAATGAATGAACCCCCGGGAGCTCGTATGAGAGTTGGTCTGACTGCCCTAACCATGGCGGAATATTTCCGGGATGTTAATGAACAAGACGTACTTCTATTCATCGACAATATCTTTCGTTTCGTCCAAGCGGGGTCAGAAGTATCCGCCTTATTGGGGAGAATGCCTTCGGCAGTGGGTTATCAACCTACCCTTAGTACAGAAATGGGTTCTTTGCAAGAAAGAATTACTTCCACGAAAGAGGGATCCATAACTTCGATCCAAGCAGTTTATGTACCTGCGGACGATTTGACCGACCCCGCCCCCGCCACTACATTTGCACATTTAGATGCTACTACCGTACTATCAAGAGGATTAGCTGCCAAAGGTATTTATCCAGCAGTGGATCCTTTAGATTCAACGTCGACTATGTTACAACCTTGGATCGTTGGCGAGGAACATTATGAAACTGCGCAAAGAGTTAAGCAAACTTCACAACGTTACAAAGAACTTCAGGACATTATAGCTATCCTTGGGTTGGACGAATTATCCGAAGAAGATCGTTTAACTGTAGCAAGAGCACGAAAAATTGAGCGTTTCTTATCACAACCCTTCTTCGTGGCAGAAGTATTTACTGGTTCTCCAGGAAAATATGTTGGTCTCACAGAAACAATTAGGGGGTTTCAACTGATACTTTCCGGAGAATTAGACAGTCTTCCCGAGCAGGCCTTTTATTTGGTGGGTAACATCGATGAAGCTACCGCGAAAGCTATGAACTTAGAAGTGGAGAGCAAATTGAAGAAATGACCTTAAATCTTTGTGTACTGACTCCTAATCGAATTATTTGGGACTCAAAAGTGAAAGAAATCATTTTATCTACTAATAGTGGACAAATTGGCGTATTACCAAATCACGCCCCCATTGCCACAGCTGTGGATATAGGTCTTTTGAGAATACGCCTCAACGACCAATGGTTAACGGTGGCTTTGATGGGCGGTTTTGCTAGAATAAGTAATAATGAGATCACCATTTTAGGAAATGATGCGGAGATGAGTACTGACATTGATCCGCAAGAAGCTCAACAAGCTCTTGAAATAGCTGAAGCTAACTTGAGTAGAGCTCAGGGCAAGAGACAA